GATAAGTAAGCAGTTTTTTTTAGTTGTATCGACCCAGTCGCTCACTAATGGATCTTTACGGTGCTTTCTCTATCAATTTGGGAACTTTATCCATAGAGTAGTAGTATAGGCCATACTTTCTTCCTATTTTGATTCTCGTGAAGTGTCCTTCCTTCCTACAGCTGATAGGGCAAAATCGTTGTTTTGACGATCCCTATGTAGAAAGCCCTTTTTCTAGTATTTACTAGAAAATTTGATCCTTTCTTTTTTTTTCTTCTTTCTATAGTGGAGATAGTCGCACGTAATGACAGATCACGGCCATATTATTAAAAGCTTGCGGTAAGAAGGGGTTTCGTTCTAGTGCCCGGAAATAATATTCCAAAGCCTTTGTATGCTCTCCATTGCTTGTGTGTATAAGGCCTATATTATAGAGTATATAACTTCGATCATAGGGATCAATTTCTAGTCGCGTAGCTTCATAATAATTCTGCAAAGCTTCCGCATAATTTCCTTCGGATTGAGCCAACATCCGTTACGGTCGTTCATTCTATTCAAAAAATCTCCGTTCCAAAACCGTACATGAGGTTTTCATCTCATACGGCTCCTCCCTTCTGTACATAGTACTAAGCGAAATAATCTATAGAATAAAAATAGAATTAGTCCCATCTTATTATGAACCGAAAGGGGCTGGTATTTTTCCAAGAAATCTCTAGCCAACCTTCCCGCAAGAGGTTTTTCTTAACACCAATGAATTCTATTAATGCTAGAGGAAAACGATAGCTCCAAGAATTTCTTTGTTCTCAACGCCTCCTATTTAGAGGAATTAGCCACTTCAACGATCTTTGATGGTTATAGGGGTATCCAAAGTACAAACCTGATGGTTGTTTGTTATCCCAACCATTCTTCCCAGCCCTGATACCGATCAGGAAAGGGCTAATTTCTAACAAAGTTTTTCTCTTGTTGATTCCTATTTCTAGGTGTAGTGCTTTTCTCCCCTATGCTGCCTATTGGTATGGTACTAGTAGAGTAGGATTGGCCTGTAATACAGAACCTATCCTGTAGGTGTAACCTTTCGCTCAATACTCAAATCTACAATTGAAGCATCTGAGGCCGCATCAATCGAGGATACACGACAGAAGGAATTGTTAGTTCACCTCACCTTCCCCAAGCGTGGGTTTCCTTTACTAATTTTGTTCTCTCTATGCGAACCCCCTCTCTTTCTCGTAAGACTGAGGTGTAGGTAGGGCTAAAAAAAAAAAAAAAAAAAAAAAAAAGAGTCAAATCGCACCATCTCTATAATAAGTAAATGCCCTTTTTTCCCCTGAGGTTGTCGGAATTATTCGCAATAAAATATTGGCTACAATTGAAGAGGTCTTATCAATGAAATTTCCATTTATACGGGATCTAGGCATAATTCCCAACCCATTCTATATAGAATTGTTTTCATTTCTTCACAAAATAACATAAAAACAAACACATTCGATTCTTATAAATCGATCGATCCATATGCTCTAAATGGATAAGAGAGGTATGGATTTTCCGCTCAGCTCAAATTGTCTCCTTTTCCTTCTGTTTGGACAAGAAGAGATATGAAATATTTGACTAAGATTGGATTTCATTCCACTTTTCTATTTCTCAACAATAACTTCTCTCATCAGCTATTTCGCGTTTTCAAAGTCATTAATTGTCTCATACCCTTTTTTAGATTTCGATTGTATGGCGTAGCGTACCTTATGCAAACAGAATTCTAGGGTTCCTCTATTTTATTATGGAATAAGAAGAATTCTTCCATTCTCTTTTTCTTTGGTTTGGGGAAAACCCAAACTAAAACTTTTCGAGGGAGCGGAATTCCTAGTAAAAAAATCCTGGATCCTTCCACTTAGATGAAAAGGAATTTTTCCAATAGAACCATGGAACCCCCGAGCCGTTGTGGTTGTACCTGTACTGCAGGAATAGGAAAACTCGCTATTCACTTAGTTTATTTTCCATAATAAGATTATGTAGGAGAGATGGCCGAGCGGTTCAAGGCGTAGCATTGGAACTGCTATGTAGACTTTTGTTTACCGAGGGTTCGAATCCCTCTCTTTCCGTTTCTCTTAATTGATCAACGTTAACGATCACAATGTATCAAATCAAATAACAATTTATTCCAGCAATAATACCTTTATTTAATAGAAATTTTTTATAGTAAATTACTGTGGTATGTAAAATACACATAGAGGAAAGAACAAAAAAGAAAAAAGGATCCTAGGGTTAATCCATTTATGCTAGTTGAATGGGAAAATACGAATTAAGGGCCTTAGGTCGATTTAGTTCGGGGAAAGGGGAAGGGGAAGAAAATTCTATGAACTTTTCCTTTTTTCGTTAAGTTCAAGTCTGACGAGAGTAATATTCTACAACTAACAACTCATTTATTTTGAGACCGACCCACTTCCTATCTAGGATTTTTTTAACTAGTCCTTTATATTGCAATGTGTCAATCGTCAAATGCTTTGGCAATTTCCCCGGGTCGGATGAAGCAATAGAATTTTGAATCAGACGTTTTGATCTTTGGTTATCCTTCGTAGTAATAATATCTCGGGGTTTGCAACGAAAACTTGGTATATCGACTATACGACCATTAACTAAAATATGTCTATGGTTAACTAATTGCCGGGCCCCAGGAATGGTTGAAGCCATACCCAATCGAAAAAGGATATTATCCAAACGCATTTCAAGTAATTGTAGTAAAACCTGACCTGTTGACCTTTTTGCTTTTCCAGCGATATGTACATATCTAAGTAATTGTCGTTCTGTCAGACCATAATGAAAACGCAATTTCTGTTTTTCTTGAAGACGAATACGATATTGCTCTTTTTTCCCAGAATGGAATTTCTTTTTCAGATTACTTCCGGATTTAGGTGTTTTTCTAGTGAGTCCTGGTAAAGCTCCCAGACGGCGTATTTTTTTTAAACGAGGTCCTCGATAACGGGACATGAAGACTCCTTGTTTATTTTATTGAAATTTCATTTTACACAATTAATTTCATTGTATTTACATTACAGAATACATCAAAATTAAAACTGAATTAAACTAAAGGATAAACAGAGTAAAATCTACTAAAGTACCACAAAAAATGGAATTTCATCAACATCTGGATTTTTTGTATATATATTATTTATTTTATTGTTTTGTATCTAGCAAAATTGTAAGGTAGAACCACATAATAGATCCTGGATTCTCCATTTAATTCGGAGAAAAAGAGAAAAAGAGAGATTCTTGTTCATGGAACATCGATATAGAAAAAAGCCGACTATCGGATTTGAACCGATGACCCTCGCATTACAAATGCGATGCTCTAACCTCTGAGCTAAGTGGGCTTACATAACAGAAATAGTGTAACAAATAGAAATATGTATAGTATAGGAAATCCGTAAAATGTCAGATCTTAATTATTAATCTTAGCTATTAACTAGTTCGAAATTGGAAGTTCTACTTAGAAAAAAATACTAGAACTTCATAAAGATAAAGTTAACTTGATATGCTTAACTGGAGGATATCCTTAAATAGGATTATAGAAATTTTTGAACTTTCTTTTTATTTCTCTAATTCGCAAATTGATTTTTCTAATAGAATAGAATCTATTCCAATTTCTATATTGAATTTGATTTCAGATATTTTCAATTTGATATGGCTCGGATGAGTAATCTAATACATAGAAAAGAATAATATATATGATGAAAGATATAATAAAGAGAAAATGCGAATTTCTTGGCATTTTCATTCGATCATTATAGACATTTTTTGAGATATTTTGTTTTTTTTGTTATTTCTTAATAATTTAATGATTAATATTTCACTAAGGAGAACATAGAATCATAGCAAATGAAATTGCTAATTCTGATTAGAAAAAAAAAAAAGAATGAATATCAAGCGTTATAGTATGATTTTGAATACTCTAAAAAAGAAAGGCGGGGGGGGGTGGGGGAGAGAAAAACTTTGGGATATATTGATTCGGATTGAATTGCAAATACATCAACGATAGAATCAATTCAATTCTGAATTGCAATAAGCAGGGTCTGTCAACTAGAGACGAACTGCTAGACTACGTCGAGTAATTAATTCAACGATTCCAAAAAAAACTAAGAGATGGATGAAATTACACAAGGAATCCAGGTCTCAATCAAAGAAAAGGAAAATGGGGATATGGCGAAATCGGTAGACGCTACGGACTTGATTGTATTGAGCCTTGGTATGGAAACCTGCTAAGTGGTAACTTCCAAATTCAGAGAAACCCTGGAATTAAAAAAGGGCAATCCTGAGCCAAATCCGTGTTTTGAGAAAACAAGTGGTTCTCGAACTAGAATCCAAAGGAAAAGGATAGGTGCAGAGACTCAATGGAAGCTGTTCTAACGAATCGAGTTGATTACGTTGTGTTGGTAGTGGAACTCTCTCTAAATTTAGAGAAAGTAAGGGCTTTATACATCTAATACACACGTATAGATACTGACATAGCAAACGATTAATCACGGAACCCATATCATAATATAGGTTCTTTATTCTTTTTTAGAATGAAATTAGGAATGATTATGAAATAGAAAATTCTGAATTTTTTTAGAATTATTGTGAACCCATTCCAATCGAATATTGAGTAATCAAATCCTTCAATTCATAGTTTTCGAGATCTTTTAAAAAGTGGATTAATCGGACGAGGATAAAGAGAGAGTCCCATTCTACATGTCAATACTGACAACAATGAAATTTCTAGTAAAAGGAAAATCCGTCGACTTTATAAGTTGTGAGGGTTCAAGTCCCTCTATCCCCAAACCCTCTTTTATTCACTAACTATAGTATTTATCCTCTTTTTTTCTTTTTATCAATGGGTTTAAGATTCATTAGCTTTCTCATTCTACTCTTTCACAAAGGAGTGCGAAGAGAACTCAATGGATCTTATGCTGCTATTCATTGAATAGATTTCTTTTTTATTATAGTATCGGCAAGGAATCTCGATTATTAACTCTATTTTTAAGTATTATTAAGTA